TAATAGAATTCTTAATTCTATAATAATAGTATAAAGAATAAAAAATATTTTTATAATAATCTAAATTAGAATTAAAAATCTAAATTATAATAATTAAAGACTTTTTAATTGACAAAAATCATAATAAATAGAGATTCTCCTAAAATGGAAATCTTTTTTTTTTTTTTTATTTTGATGAGAGGTTCGGGCAGAAATAGACTTTTTTTTTTCTAAAAAAAAAAGCTATCGAATGAATCGTTGTACATTTCAATTTGAATTTGGAATTAGGCCGAAAATCCAAGTGGTTATTAACCAAATAATCATCTGATCATATTCAATTATGTATCACAAATTACAATAAATAAAAAAGGAGGATTAAAAAAAATGCAAGATCTAAAAACATATCTCTCCGTGGCACCAGTGGTAAGTACTCTATGGTTCGGGGCTTTAGCGGGTCTCTTGATAGAGATCAATCGTTTTTTTCCGGATGCATTGATATTCCCTTTTTTTTCATTCTAGTCTAGTTATTGGCGCAAGAAGGGGTGAAGAAGATAAAAGATACAATCAAATATCTGGGATTAATCCCCCTCCTTCTTTATTATTTCTTTTTTTTTTTTAGAATTCGAATATCAATATAAAAAGTTAGAAAAGAATAAAGAATAAAGGGTATTTGGACTCGGTGAAACTCGGAATCTTGTACAGGCTTCAATGGAATTGAATGAATAATTCAATTCCATTTCCATTCTTAATAGAGTGAGACCAGAAATGGAAATAGAATGGCTAGGGTGGGGGCAACAATATCATACAAAATACTTAAATGAAAACTGAAATACTGCACTGCGATTCGAAAATTGGAAATCATAGTATTACTTAAATTTTCCTGTCCTATATTAATGGAAACGAAATCCTTCATAATTTGATTTAGAATTTTCAACTTTTACTTTTTTCATTCCTTTCTTCTTCTTCGCTTCGAATCCTAAAAAATGGAAGAGTTAAGTAAATCAAAAAAAAGGAGGTTCATGGCCAAGGGTAAAGATATCCGAGTAAGGGTTATTTTGGAATGTACCTGTTGTGCTCAAAAGAGTGTTAATAAGGAATCAACGGGTATTTCCAGATATATTACTCAAAAGAATCGACACAATACGCCTAGTCGATTAGAACTAAGAAAATTCTGTCCTTGTTGTTGCAAACATACGATTCATGCAGAGATAAAGAAATAGAAAAACACATCGCTTGCGTGTCACCCGTCCAAAAGGAATATGAAAAATGATCTAGTTCTCATATATATTCTCTAATATATATATTAGAAATATATAAATTAGATTAGATATATATAACATAATATAACATCTATTTTTTTATATAATATAAAAAAAAAAAATAACAAAAGCAATAAAATAAAACAAAAATCCTTTTTTTTGGTAAGAAATAGGATTCTCGGGATAGGAATAAACAAACCATGGATAAATCTAAGCGACTTTTTCTTAAACCCAAGCGATCTTTTCGTAGGCGTTTGCCCCCGATCCAATCGGGGGATCGAATTGATTATAAAAACATGAGTTTAATTAGTCGATTTATTAGTGAACAAGGAAAAATATTATCTAGACGGGTGAATAGATTGACCTTAAAACAACAACGATTAATTACGATTGCTATAAAACAAGCTCGTATTTTATCTTCGTTACCTTTTCTTAATAATGAAAAAAAAATTGAAAAAGGCGAGTCGACCGCTAGAACTACTCCTACCGGTCTTAAAACAAAAAAAAACTAGAGTTATTCTTCAATTGAATTCAAATTTGAATTGAGACTCAAATCCAATTTGAATTGATGTTTTGTTGGAAAACAACGCCAATCAAATTTAGGTTGTTGTGTTATAAGAAAAAAGAAAATCGGTGAAGAAGAATCAATCTTTTTATATTGAACGTGGTTGTTCATTTTGATGACTTTATCATATGAATCATATTTTTTCATACAAATCCCTACTCTACTACCTTCCCGGAGTTCATTCTCCGGGGAATTTTTATTTTATGATCTCGTTGGCAATCATAAAAAGGCAATTACCCTTTAATATAGCTATTTGTGCAACTATTTTACGATTAACAAGCAATTGCCTCTTGTACAGATTATACAAAAAATTACGATAACTATTGTACATTTTTTTTTGATTCTTACCAATTACTGCATTTATTCGATTGATCCACAAACCGCGAAAATCTCTTTTTTTCCTATCTCTATCCCGATGAGCCGAAACCAAAGCTTTTATTTTCTGTTGAGTAATAGTTCGAGTAATTCTTGAATGAGCCCCACGAAAGCTTGATGTAAATAAACGAATTCTTGTTCTACGTTTCCGAGCTATATATCCTCGTTTAATTCTGGTCATTGAGTAAATGAAATGAGACTTTGATGAATAACTATTAGATTCATTTTATTTTCTTTCAGTTATTCTTTTTTCTTTCCTAGTTTATTAATAACAAAAATGGATTCTTCCAATGTATAAAGTAAGAATTTCAATGGCTTTTGCTACTATAACCTTCCCAACCACGATTTTTTTCTTTTGATTTTGAAGCATTAAACTTCGAAATAAGAGAGTGTATTGAGAAAAAACATAGTAAAGTAAATAAAATAGAAAAAAAAATGGTGGGTTCCATCGTTTCTATGATTACTTTTAAAACGGTGAGATCCTCTCTATACACCGGAGCCCCTTCCTCGGTTTAATCAATATTTTTGTTAACTTGTACAGTTCACACTCTTTGGCTCTACCCATGAAATATCAAGTAATAGGTCTTTCACAACGAAATCTAGCTATACAGTAACGGTATTTAAGTATGAAGATTAGCTGGGTAGCTGACCCTCTTAGTCCGTTCTTGCAAAAAGAAGGGCATAATTATTGCGCTTTTTAATTGAACTATAGGATTTCCCCCGCTTAATGGATAAGCATTTACTACCAATGGTGAAATCTTTCTCATCTTAAATTGCAAATTGAGGTGATTGGGTTTGCACCAATCCAAACCATAAATTTGATACACAATAGAAGACTCTCTATATATTATTTATTATTCATTTTTTTATTTTATATTATATATATTATATTAATTTTATATTATATATATTAGTTTTATATTATATATATTAGTTAAGATTAGTTAAGATAGTGAATGGAAGAGCTCCATTCACTATCTTAACCGATCCCCCCATACTGGAATTTTTTTTTTCCTTTTTTTTAGTCTATGATCTGAACGAGTCGCACATACACCCTAGTACAGGTTCCTCGGCGCTGAGGACATCCCCGAAGAGCGGGGGATTTCGTGACATTTCGGATTGGCTGTCTTGTGTTTCTAATAAGTTGTTTCATAGTTGGCATGGTGAGTCGTATACATAATGAGTTGGTTTAGATCAATCATAACCCGATGATTATGAATCAGTTCTGTTCTATTAAAAGATTCTTTACTATTTATTATCATATTTCTATTAATTAATCTATTAATAGAAATATGATAATAAATCAGATAAGAAGACTAAATTAATAAGAAAAAAAAAAATATCAAATCGTGTATTTTTGCGGAATCCTTGCTGCTAATCTTTTATTCAACCGCTACAAGATCAACAATTCCGTGGGCTTGGGCTTCTGCTGCTGACATAAAAACATCCCTTTCCATGTCTTCGGATACAAGCCATAAAGGTTTGCCTGTTCTTTGTACATAAACCCTTGTGATAGTTTCGCGAAGCTTCAGTAGTTCTTCTGCTTCCAGGATAAATTCTCCCGTTTGTGCCTCATAAAAAGAACTAGCGGGTTGATGGATCATTACCCTGAGGATATAAGATAATAATGGTTTCCTATCTCTCGCACGATAAGGCGAGAGATAGGAAAAAAAAGACAGAATTGAACAACCGTACAGGCATCTTTTGCGTATTGCATACGGCTCTACTATGGAATTGATTTCTACCTTCCATCGAAGAAATAGAAAAAATACTGGGTCTATCAGACCCAGATCAGTATCAGTAAATGATCCAATAACCATCCTTCCTTTTTTGTAGTATTTCTAAAATACTATGATGGTTCCGTTGCTTTATTATTTCGTCTGTTCTTCAGCAATCCCAAAGTGTCTTTTTTTTTTCAAACAGTTAATATATATATTCTTTCATAGCATATATATTGTTAAAAACATAAATCTTGTTAAAACCTTTCCGGTGTAAAAACCGAAAACAAAAAAGTTTGTGACACTGAAATAGGCTCCTGATAGATCATATAAAATGGTAAATAGTCTTTTTTCATACTACTCTTTCGATACATAATCGAATGGTTTTGGAAATAAAAAAAAAAAACTCATATCGAACTTGAAGTGCCATGCTATTATTACTTAATATTGGCGAAGGCATAGTCTTCTTTTTTTTTTTTTCTCAAATAAAAGATTCATTGGCGCCAAGCGTGAGGGAATGCTAAACGTTTGGTAATTTCTCCTCCGGCCAAAAGAAAAGATCCCATTGAAGCGGCTAATCCCATGCATACTGTCTGTACATCGGGTTGTACAAATTGCATAGTATCATAAATAGCTATTCCGGGTATTACCCATCCGCCCGGAGAATTTATAAACAGATACAAATCTTTGTTATCGTCCTCCATACTGAGATATACCATAAGGCCAATAAGTTGATTCGATATTTCACTATCAACCTCTTGGCCTAAAAAAAGGAGTCTTTCTCGATAAAGTCGGTTGATTAGGATAAGATTTTATCCCTTAAGAGCCGTACATGCATCTTTTGATGCATACGGTTCACAAAAGATCCCAAAAATAAATCAATGTGTAGATTTCAACCCTCTTCACTTTTCGTTTTCCTAATGAACTTCTAACGAAGGGAAAGGTCTTTTTCTTACATTATTACATTATTTCAAGAAAGACAACTTTTGATCCCTTCCTTTATCCATATAAAAATTTTTTTACATATAGAATAGAAGAAATATATAGAATGTATTAAACTTATTGAACTAACTCCTCATTGATGTATTGTTTTCATCGAGATCGAATCAAAATCGCAATGTAATTTTCTTGTTTCTGAATGGGCTTCTTCAATTCTTTTCTTTTAGGTTTCTATTCTACTCTGAGTAAAGATCTGCCCGATTTTGATTTGCACATATAGGACAAATACTCCAATACCATATCTTTTTGCTACGACTTCCCTTTTTCTTAATTTATTATTTTATGTTTTCTGGCACATATATGACATGCTAGAAGTAGTAATCGTAGATATATTACCTTTTTTTTCTAAACAGAGCCTGGATACTTTATTTTATTGGTCCAGCCAAGCCAACCATAAAAACTTCAAAATTGATAATAGTAATCTGGATATCCCTTCAAAAATCGATCTAATTGCACTTCATTACACTTCACGCTCCAGATTTTTGATGATTCAATCAATATTTTTCGGGGTGAAAGAGAGGATACCTCGATCGGGGGAGAAAACGGGGAAATCCCATATAACCCAATATATCTTACAAGTCGCACTATATGTCAACCCAAGATGCATCTTCCTCTCCAGGACTTCGAAAGGGAACTTTTGGAACACCAATAGGCATTAAATCAAGAACAAAAATGAAGTAATATATGTCACTTTGATGTGGAAACGTAAAAATTGGTTTATTGTGTTAAAAATTATTTGTCTTTATCATCTTGTATTTATAAATGATAAATAAAAAAGGGGGGGGGGGGGAATACCAAATGAAAAAAAAAATAAATAAAAGATAGTTCTTACGAACAGGTTCTTTGAATGATAAAAACTATGTACGCATTCACGGATAGAAACACGCATAAAAAATAGGATCTCCCCCACCACCAACACCACCATTGCGTATTGTTATTTATCGGGTATAGAATAAAATAGATCCGCTTTTTTTTGTTCCTATGAATATAATATAGTTCCATCTTTCCTAAAAACCTAGAAAAAAAGAATGTAATCCCTTACCCGATAGAATCTACTGCAAGTGGGGTTCCATAGTATATTTTTTTTTTCCAGTGCAATAAAGTTACATAGTGTCTATTTTTTGCTGATAAAAGGGGTATTCTCATGGGTTTGCCTTGGTATCGTGTTCATACCGTTGTATTAAATGATCCCGGCCGTTTACTTTCTGTCCATATAATGCATACAGCTCTGGTTGCTGGTTGGGCCGGTTCGATGGCTCTATATGAATTAGCAGTTTTTGATCCCTCCGACCCTGTTCTTGACCCAATGTGGAGACAGGGTATGTTCGTTATACCCTTCATGACTCGTTTAGGAATAACCAATTCGTGGGGCGGTTGGAGTATCACAGGGGGGACTACGACGAATCCGGGTATTTGGAGTTATGAAGGTGTGGCCGGAGCACATATTGTGTTTTCGGGCTTGTGCTTTTTGGCGGCTATCTGGCATTGGGTCTATTGGGATCTAGAAATCTTTTGTGATGAACGTACAGGAAAACCCTCTTTGGATTTGCCAAAAATATTTGGAATTCATTTATTTCTTGCAGGGGTGGCTTGTTTTGGTTTTGGCGCATTTCATGTAACCGGATTGTATGGTCCTGGAATATGGGTGTCCGATCCTTATGGCCTAACCGGAAGGGTGCAATCCGTAAATCCCGCATGGGGTGTAGAAGGTTTTGATCCTTTTGTTCCCGGTGGAATAGCCTCTCATCATATTGCAGCAGGGACATTGGGTATATTAGCGGGCCTTTTCCATCTTAGTGTGCGTCCACCCCAACGTCTATACAAGGGATTGCGTATGGGAAATATTGAAACCGTCCTTTCCAGTAGTATCGCTGCTGTATTTTTTGCAGCTTTTGTTGTTGCTGGAACAATGTGGTATGGTTCAGCAACAACCCCGATTGAGTTATTTGGTCCAACTCGTTATCAATGGGATCAGGGATACTTCCAGCAAGAAATATATCGACGAATTGGTGCTGGACTAGCCGAAAATCAAAGTTTATCAGAAGCTTGGTCTAAAATTCCCGAAAAATTAGCTTTTTATGATTACATCGGCAATAATCCGGCAAAAGGGGGATTATTTAGAGCGGGCTCAATGGATAATGGAGATGGAATAGCCGTCGGTTGGTTAGGACATCCTATCTTTAGAGATAAAGAGGGGCGTGAACTTTTTGTACGACGTATGCCTACTTTTTTTGAGACATTTCCGGTTGTTTTGGTAGACGGAGACGGAATTGTTAGAGCCGATGTTCCTTTTCGAAGGGCAGAATCGAAGTATAGTGTCGAACAAGTAGGTGTAACTGTTGAGTTCTATGGTGGCGAACTCAACGGAGTCAGTTATAGTGATCCTGCTACTGTGAAAAAATATGCTAGACGTGCTCAATTGGGTGAAATTTTTGAATTAGATCGTGCTACTTTGAAATCGGATGGTGTTTTTCGTAGCAGCCCGAGGGGTTGGTTTACTTTTGGACATGCTTCGTTTGCTCTTCTCTTCTTTTTCGGGCACATTTGGCATGGTGCTAGAACTTTGTTCAGAGATGTTTTTGCTGGTATCGATCCTGATTTGGAT